GATTAGGATAAAGTTCCTTAAAAACCCCCACCCTTTTTAAAATATCCTGAACAGTTCCTGTAGGTTGAGCCCCTTTTTCAAGGAAATAGAGAATAGCGGGAACGTTTAAATAAGTTTGATTCTTTATCGAATCATAAAAACCTACTTTCTGAAGATCTTTTCCTTCTCTTCGAGATCGAACATCAATTGCAACGATTCGATAGACGACTCATTGAGATAGATGTAGATGAACAATACACCCCCCCTAGAAACGTATAGGAAGTTTTCTCCTCGTACGGCTCGAGAAAAAAAGAATTGGATTTGATATCTATGGTATGGAATTCGAATAAATTCCATAAATGATAAAAGGTTCTATAAAATCATCAAATCAATTAGACTGGGGTTTAAGTCTGTTTTTTCTTCTTCTTTCCTAAAAAAAAAAAAAAACCATTCTTACTCATAACTCAAGTTAGATAATTCTCAAAAAATTCAAAAGAGAATCTTTCGTTTATTGAGTAGTCTTTACCCCCTTTTTTGTTTGTCTCGGTTAAAAAATATTTGGATTCTTAAGTCTGGCCCCGTTAGTGAGACGATTAAAACGGTGTTTCCTTGTTCTGGGATCCTTTATCTTTGTTTTAAATCATTGGGTTTAGGCATTACTTCGGTGCTTCTTAATCCTTTCAAAATGGCAGCAACATACCCTTTTTTTTTATTTCCTTCTATCAAAGAATCCTACGGACACTAGATTCCCTCTTTTGATCGAAACGGTTTGATTAATTCCAACAAATTTTCCTTTTGAATTGTAAACTTGTTCGAATAGGATCCCTTCCATTTCTATATCGAAGATATATTCACGAAGTTGCTCCAATTTATTGATTTGCATTAACCCTAGATTCTTGTCCTGAGAAATTAATTAATACTTTCTACTCGAGCTACATCGTGGACTATTTAGGTTACCAACGGATGTCGAAGCCAAGAGCATCTTCATTACTATAGAAATAGAAAATGGTGGATATAAGCAAGAATCCACAATGGATCATGTCCTTCAAGTCGCACGTTGCTTTCTACCACATCGTTTCAAACGAAGTTTTACCATAACATTCTTCTAATTTTTAATTTGGACCCAGTATGGAATTGATTCAATCATGGAATCATGAATAGTCATTGGTTTGTAGACATCGTAATCTATATCCCTTTGTTCTATAAATAGAATAGAGATTTTATATATAGTTATAGATCGGTAAATAAAGAATCCAGCTATAAATCGGTAAAGAGTTTTCTGAATAAGTTTTAGCAAGTCCTCTTAATTTAAAATTTAAAGAATTTCTATTTAATAATAGATTAAAGGTTAGGGTTCAATATTTTCTTTTTAAATTTCAAAATTTAAAATCGAGAGGATCAAAAACGTTTTTCACAAAAATAGAATAAAAATAGAATAGAAGGATACATATACGTTAAACATTTCCTCATTTTTTATGTTATTTTGTTTAAACTGTGTAGTTCAGCAAGATTTCGCTAATCTAATCTTGCCATACATAATAGAATAGAAAGTGAATAAAAGATAATAAAAGATATAAAACACTCCCTCTTAAGTGTTACGTAAATTTACAATTATTTATTAGGGCCAAACACGAAATACTTATTCAAAGAAAATACATCGGATGGATATATAATTACATATATAATTTTTTTTGTTAATGCAATTGAGGCAGACACAGAAATTTGAATATCTTCGGTTAATATATTCGCCCCCCGGGGTACTACAGGACTAATGGGACATAAGAGAAAAGAAATGGGAATTATGCGGACTGGCTAGGTACAAATCCCAACAAGTCCAAATTAACAAATTAAGTTGCTCCTTTTTTATTTTAGTTTACCTCCTTAGGAGAATTAATCCTATTGACTTTGAATGAATTTCATTAGTACCAAAATAGCTGGAATTAAGAAATCTATATAAAAATTCCTAAAAATTTAGTTTATAGGATAAGAAATAATAGATAGGATCCTTGAAAATCCAAATATTGATAAAATAGAAAATCAATATGGGACGCAATCCTTTTCTAAATAACTAACTTCGCGAAACAAGATTGGATTGGGCATAGGATAAAAAGACCCCATATTTAAAAATTCCAACTCTTGGAACCCATGTTCACAATTTACCTGGATCAGAAATAGAGTCAATTACATTTGCGTGTCATTTGAACTCGATTCAATTCAGTTTGTGTAAAAAAGATATGATTCATGCATAAAAGATAAAAAAAAAAAAGAAAGAAATTCCAGCTAACATTAGACTTTACCCCATTCAAAAAAATCTTTATTCTATTCTAACATAATGAATATGCTCTGGGACGGAAGGATTCGAACCTTCGAATGCCGGGACCAAAACCCGTTGCCTTACCACTTGGCCACGCCCCATTTAGATTTCTATTCGAATCTACTTTCGATAGTACTTTCGATACTACTAAAGTATAATTAATTAAATTAGAAGTATAATTAATTAAATTAGAATTAATTACTATTAGCAATTAATTGTACTATTTAATATTTTTTAATATTTTTCATTTTAATTAATATTTAAAATATTTTATATTTTATAAATCTTAATTAATATTAAATTATTATTAATATTAAATTATTATTTATATTTAATTAATTTTAATATTTATATTTAATTAATTTATAGTTAAATTTATAGTTATTAATAACTATTATATTTAATTATAATATAGTATTCGTTATTTGTCAACTCCAATCTAATTTATTCTATAGATATTTAGATTATTACTAATTACTAGGATTTTTTTTTTAATTTTAATATAGAATTAATAGAATTAAACTTAATTTATTGATCATTAGATATAATTCAATTAAGATATTGTATGAAAGTATGATTTCCTCTATTCTCTTTTGAGAATTGGAGGTTTTGATTGGGTGAGTTCAAAAGAAAAGAAGGATTTTTTGTCTACCTAAATTTTCCCCTTTTTACTTATATCATATCAATAACTCAATCAAAATGCAATTATCTCCAAGAATAAAATGTCTGTTATGCTTAATATCTTTAGTTTGATCTGTATCTGTCTTAATTCTGCCTTTTATTCAAGTAGTTTTTTCTTCGGAAAATTGCCCGAGGCCTACGCTTTTTTGAACCCAATCGTAGATGTTATGCCAGTCATACCCGTGTTCTTTTTTCTCTTAGCTTTTGTTTGGCAAGCTGCTGTAAGTTTTCGATAAGATCCTTAATCTGAAATCTAAATTATTTAAATTGAAAAATTCTTACAAATTTCCTGGATTTCCTAGCAAGTTCGTGATTTTTTCTAGAAAGAAACTCGGTTCTTGATATCCAAATAGGATATGTGGTAGAAAAATGGAGGATCTATTCTCGTTTTTTTTAATTATCTTGGAGATTGTGTAATGCTTACTCTCAAACTCTTCGTTTACACAGTAGTGATATTTTTTGTTTCTCTCTTCATCTTTGGATTCCTATCTAATGATCCTGGACGTAATCCTGGGCGCGAAGAATAAGGGTTTTTCCTTTCTATTTTCTTCGGATTTTTTGTTTAGATAAAAACAAAGGATTTGCCAAATTTGAAAAAAAAAAATAAATAAAAAAAAAAGTCATCAAGGGAAGCGGAAAGAGAGGGATTCGAACCCTCGGTACGAATAACTCGTACAACGGATTAGCAATCCGCCGCTTTAGTCCACTCAGCCATCTCTCCTAATTCAAAATTGGGTTAGATTACACATAAAATAAGGAGTATTTCTTTCTCGATTCTATAGATATGTAGAATTTTTATCAATTTTTATCAGTAATTTCTTTTCGATAAATAAAGAAAAGGGCTCGAAAGTGCCAAGAATATAAAGAAAAAAAAGTGGCCCCTTCATATTTTGTTCGAAAGACCCTTCTTACTTCTTATTGACACGGGGCCTGGCCTGGTCAGTACCCAGCCGGGCCTCTTTTTGTTTTGTTCCAACTAATTATAGAAAAATAATGATCATTTTTCATTTATCTGATTTGAAAACAAAAATGCTTAATATTATATAAACTTAGTATTTTATAAATATATAAATATAAAAAAGTGAATAGGAAATATTTAAGCACAAACAAAAAAAGAAGGAGGACTATTTCCATCCGCGAAAACGGAAAAGAAAGGAGGGTCAATACTCTAAATTTTATGATTTTTTGATGATCCCATCTTATTATACCCCATTTTCCGGTTCGACAAAAGGTCGAGTTGTATACAATAATCGAATTGTAGCGGGTATAGTTTAGTGGTAAAAGTGTGATTCGTTTTTTTACCCCTTTTATAGTTAAAGGGTCGTTGTTTTCGGTTTGATTCGTATTCCGACCAAAAACTTTATTTGCAAAAATAAAAGGATTTACTCCTTTACCTCTCAATCACGGATTCGAGAAAAACTATACATTCTCGTGATTTGTATCCAAGGATCACTTAGAAAGTGAGAAATTGGATTATGAAATTACGAAACATAATTTGGGAATTGGATTAATAGTTCCAATTGAATCAGTATGAGTAAAGGATCCATGGATGAAGATAGAAAGTAGGTTTCTAATCGTAACTAAATCTTCAATTTTTTCTTTACAAATAAAAAATTGAATCAAAATAGCTATTAAATGATGACTCTGGTTTACTAGAGGCATCGACCTGTTTTTTTAGCTCGGTGGAAACAAAATCCCTTTCCTCAGGAACGTCTCAAATAAAAATAGAGAACGAAGTAACTAGAAAGATTGTTAGAATTACTCTCTTCTAGAGGGATCATCTAGAAAGCAATCAGTAGTCAAACAAAAGTTGACATAGATGTTATGGGTATAATTTTTTTTTTGTAATTTTGTTCACATTCATATCCATAAAGGAGCCGAATGAAACCAAAGTTTCATGTTCGGTTTTGAATTAGAGACGTTCAAAATGCTGAATCGACGTCGACTATAACCCCTAGCCTTCCAAGCTAACGATGCGGGTTCGATTCCCGCTACCCGCTTTCTATTCTTTTTTTTTTTTTTTTCA